TAGGCTTGTCATCCAGGAACTTGTTCGGAAATACCGTAATGAAAGGAACATAGGAGTTTGTCGCTAGGTATTTGACCAAATAGGATCGTCCAGTTCCTATAGAACCTATCACTAAAATACCCCTAGAAGGGGATAGGGCTAAGCGGAGCGAAAAGGGTTTTCCATGAGATGGGAAATGAGAACTATTAGCCCCACACGAGGTTTGTGAATAAGTGATTGTCTGATAATGAGCAAGGAATATCCGTCTTTCTGCTAAACAGGATCTATTGAACTCATAATTCATTAGATACTTTTTATGAATGTCAACTAAGTATCGTAAGTAAATGGATCCCGGTTGTTCAATCATTTGATAACCAGAGTCATTCTTTGATAAACGATCACTATGAGTCAGACTCAATAGAATTTGATCAATCCTTTTTTCCGTCGTTAAGGTGGAGAACTGAACCAAGAATTCTCTTTCTTCATCATCAATCGAATCACTGTTCGCGACCCAGGATTCTATTTTATCATCAATCCAATCACCGTTCACGTTTTTTCTTTTTCTTATCAATGAATAGATCTCTTTACTTGTACGACTTAGATGTCTCGTATTTCTCGAAAAAGTGATTCGATTGATGGGATTTGGTATGATACTGATGAGATCGATGAGATTGATATTCAAATATTTCTTCTTAGAACGTATTGATTTGACCCCATAAGCGGGACCACCACCCAATAGCATGTTGCCGCCAGAAGCAGAATCCCGTATTTCTTCCAGAGAATCTCCTAATTGTTCCAGAGCAACTAGAAAGAGATTCTTTAACCAGAAAGAATTCAGTTCAGATGTAGGATACCTATCCAGAAGTTTTCGCAACTCAATCATGTATGATGGAATCATCAAAGATTTGATCTTTTCTAACTCTGTCTGTAACTCACTAGAGGCTCGGAAAACAAAGAGAAGATGTGTACGAACGAGATATCCAGCAACAAGAAGAAGGAAAAGAATTGAATAGAGGAACTCCCAAGCATTTGGTGATCTCAGATGTGTCCATATCAATGGAATGGGTGACTCATTATTTCGATGAATCATTTCTTCGGACAGAAGAAGATTCTGTAAACACTTACTCGAACTCTCACTTATCAGATTCCGTTGTGGAAGAATCGACCACCACTTTTTCTGAGGAATTGGCCATGATATATCTGATCCATGCATAATATCATGAAAAACGGACACAAAATTTGGACTGCCACTTAGGGAATATTGAAAGGGAATATTCAATATCAAATAAATATTGTTTTTTAAGGTGAAATAAAGATATTTACACCCCGTCCAAGTAAGGAACCATGGCATATAGGTTTGGAACAAATTCCATTTTGAGAGATTTGAAAAAGCACTATCTCGTTGAAGGGTTCTACCTACTTCCCCCTTCTCAACGCTTTTCTTTAGACAAAGACTCAGTTCTTTCCTCTTTCCGGACGGCACATATTTCTCAAAACATGGAGTGTGAATCAAACCCATGTTTGAATTGAAACGGAGATAGTGATGCAAGTTTTTCCCTTCTGAATCAGATAGATTCATATCTGAAAGAAACTGACAATAAGTTCTTTCAAAATTGACTATTTGTTCCTCTATTACAGGTGTTCCAGAAATGTCTGCAATCGAGTAAATAGGAACGGATGGATCGGATCGAATTGAAAAATGGAAAGATTTGTACAAGTTATACGTTTCGTTACCACTTTGTGGAACATTGTTAGGTATGAATATGCCAGATACCTGTGACTCAATTGGTGAAATAGTCTCTCTCTCTCCCAAAACATGTTTTTTTTTACTGAAACACAAAGAAAATATTTTGTTGCGAATGCACAAGATATTGGGGAATTGTGCATACGTAAAATCATAATTATGGATACGGGTCTTTTCCCCATAAAAATGGAATCCTTTGTTACAATAGAACCAGAAGCGATGGGGATGATTCAAGAATTGAAGTCTATTTGCTCTATAAAAAGAAGATATCAATGAACTTTTCTGAGGATTCAACCAATTGTTTCGATCGTGGGATATCATTGATAAATAGGAATCCGTGTTCTCAAAGGATTTCCTGCGATTTTTTCTAGTACGGAATGAGTCAATCATGCACTTTTGTATCTTGTTGAACAAAAAAGGTAATATTGTTCCTGTATTGATTAAAAATTTCGATCTTTGGGAAGTATCATGATCATACAATAAGAAGGGTTTCAATTTATTCAAATAAACGATTTGAACACCTATTGATTCTAACAACGGATTGCCGGGTTGATCATTCAGACCTTTCAATTCATAGATGTGGATTTCGGCCCTATGAATGGAGATATTCCCGAAACTCACAACGAAAAAAGGAAGTGACTTAGATAAAAAGAGAAGCGACTTGGACAAAAGGAGAAGTGACTTGGACAAAAAGAAACGAAGTGACTTGGACAAATCTTGTTTGTCGATAACCTCGGACCAATCAATCGAATATTGATTAATACGTAATCGATCGAACATTACTTGAAAACGGTGTTTCTGCTCAGAAACGAAATGCTCCAAATATTCCTGGAAATTCTTGCTTCCATTGGAGCATTTGTATCTATATACATTAGGATCCAGATTCGTGGATCTCTCGGTTCGAGAAATAAGAGGATCGAACCACTTCTTCTTAATCTTTTTCAAATTGGATAAATGTTGGTTGATCTTATCTATTATTATAGTTAGATGATTCAGAATATCATTTCCTATTGGGTGCTTTTGAATTCCATATGCGAAGTTGCAATCGGGTCGATTCATTAAAAAGAATCGATTCAATACATTTCTTATGTACCCATAGGTACTATATTGGATTTGAATCTGATTTCGGATCAATCTATATTGATGGAGCGCCTCCATTATGTTGTTGTGAGCAAATACCGCTATTTTTGGTTTTGGATCTTCCAAATCATTCCCGCAGGAGATCCGGACCGATTTTTTTTTTATCTTTCGATAAAAAGATTCATTCTCTTCATCAAAAATAGAAGGTAGAACCAATAAAGATTTCTTTTTCGATTCATCCCCGGAGTTGAATACCTCATTCAATAATTTTCCGTAGGAATCAATAGACAAGCCAAATTCCTTATTATGATAGGCTAAACCCGGCTCGGTTATTGATAGAGTGAATAGATCTGCCATTTCTTGAAATGTCTCTTCTAATTCAAACTCGTGGTGCAACCTGTATCCCCCTTTGTTCCGATCATGGAATAGATGAAATAAATCAAAAAATGCATTTTCGTTCAAGAATGAAATCTTATTGGAACTGTCCATATCCGGTTCATCCTTCGGAACCATATCCCATCCCGGATCTGCTGCAATCGAATGAACTGAGGAGGTATTTTGTAAATACGTAATTATCTTGAATATATCAACTATTTCTTTATTTTTCGATCGCCTCGAAGGGACAAAAGAAACACCTTGTTGTTTCTTCAACAATTTCTGATCTATAGTCGACCTCTCGGTAGGATTCAAACCCAGATGAAGTTCTGACCATCTATCAGAGAAAAAAGAACGAATTGATCTTGTAGGATTCCCAAGAAATTCTTCTATTTCTTCTGGAAGCAGATGATTATTCATTTGCTTCTCACGTTCCGGGAATAGCCGAGCCATTGAGGAATATCCGGAAAGGTATTTTGAGAATCGATCTGATTTTATCTCTGTTCGTTCCGTTTGAAGAAAGGAAGTATCTAAAAGAATTGATCTTTCTTTTAGTTGCTGAATCTCTGTTTGATTGATCAATGTGTGATATTCCGAACCCTCATTACTAATGGAATTGAAAGGATCTATGGATTGATCAGAAAATCCTTTCGATTGGCTAGAATCCGTTACTTGAAAGAAAATGGATCTTATGGAATCATATTGAATATTTGACGATACATTCCGTACCTTGCTAAAAACCCGATTCCTGTTTACCAACCACGCATTGTCTAACCAAATCAAATTCTCTCTCGAGACGTTCCTCAAAAAATCCGATTTGTGCCGATTCTTCCCCCCAATAACGAAGAGATCTTGGCGGAATTGCCACGTATGAAATTGAGCGCAATTTTGCAAAAAAATACCCCCCTTGTTTCTCGAGAGGAGATGGGAAACATGTTCAATCTCGTTTGATTGAATAGTCGCTTCAGCTCCTTGTTGTTTGAAGAAACCCCCCCCATCAATTGGTCTTTTTTCACGAAAAGCAGACATGAGATAACAAATCAAATGTTTCACTAAAATTTCGAATAGCTGTCCCGAATTCAAGTTGATTATGTTTCGCTTCTTACTCGGAGAAAGGCGGTCAAAGAATTTCCAATCATGGTCCTTGCGGATCGGATCATTCGTATAGGATACAAAAAAAAACTCCAGATATTTTATATCTTTCTCTTTGAATGAGATCTCAATTCCAGCTGCAATTTCATTCGATATCTTACAGCTGGAATTCCTCTTTTTTACGATCACATTCCTCCACCGCCGCGAACCCCAGTTAGATTCAGACATGATACACTTTTTAGTTATTGGAAGAACCCAAGTACTTTCTTTCGGATCCATGAAACAACTCTCATAGATCTTTTTCCCTTTTGGAAGATACAGGAGCGAAACAATCAACCTATTGAGATTGGAAGACCAAAAGGATTCTTTCAATGTATAATTGGGGGGTCCAATGGAACGCAGAGGTTTAGGAAGAAGCCCCATCAAATAGATATTTTTTCTTTCGACCCTATTTCGATTGTATATAAGGACCGCTACTACAAGTACAAGCAGTACTACACCTTTGATCGTGCAATGTCGACGAATTGAACCCTGTGAATCACGTGAAATTAGGACACTCCAAATTCGGGAATCAAAAAGTTTCATAAAGCGCTCTTGGTGGAAAAAAAAGGAAGTGAAAGATTTCACCGAATCGGGTTGGATCCATGAATCCAAGAAATCGCGAGAATTCTTGATTTCTCTCAATTCGAAGATCCAGGATTTGAATTGATGTCCTCTCATTTCATTGATTCCTCCTAAAGAATCCAAAAGAATCTAAGTGAATTGAATTTGGGTCACTCGCGATGTACAATGACCCCAGTGAAGCATCCATGGCTGAATGGTTAAAGCGCCCAACTCATAATTGGCGAATTCGTAGGTTCAATTCCTGCTGGATGCAGGCCAACGGGGACATTCAATAAGGCTAGTTCCACTGGCTCCGTATCAATGGAATCTCATCATCCATACATAACGAATTGGTATGGTATATTCATACCAACCATAACATATGAAGAGTAAGAACTAGAATTCTTATCGATACTGGAACTCGTGGGGAAGAAAGTAGATTTATGGATGGAATCAAATATGTAGTCTTTACAGAAAAAAGTATTCGGTTATTGGGGAACAATCAATATACTTCTAATGTCGAATCAGGATCAACTAGGACAGAAATAAAGCATTGGGTCGAACTCTTCTTTGGCGTCAAAGTAATAGCTATAAATAGTCATCAACTCCCGGGAAAGGGTAGAAGAATGGGACCCATTATGGGACATACAATGCATTACAGACGTATGATCATTACGCTTCAACCGGGTTATTCTATTTTACCTCTTATAGAGAAGAGAAAAGAATTTAAGTAAAAAAAAAAAAAGAAAAAAAAAAATACTAAATAACACGGCGATACATTTATACAAAACTTCTACCCCGAGCATACGCAAAGGATCCGTAGACAGTCAAGTGAAATCCAATCCGCGAAATAATTTGATCTATGGACAGCATCGCTGTGGTAAAGGTCGTAATTCCAGGGGAATCATTACCGCAGGGCATAGAGGAGGAGGCCATAAGCGTCTATACCGTAAAATCGATTTTCGACGGAATGAAAAAGACATATCTGCTAGGATCGTAACCATAGAATATGACCCTAATCGAAATGCATACATTTGTCTCATACACTATGGAGATGGTGAGAAAAGATATATTTTACATCCCAGAGGGGCTATAATTGGAGATACCATTGTTTCCGGTACAGAAGTTCCTATATCAATGGGAAATGCCCTACCTTTGAGTGCGGTTTGAACTATGGATTTACGTAATTGGAAGTAACCAATTAGGTTTACGACGAAACCTAGAAATTGATCACTGATCCAATTTGAGTACCTCTACGGGATAGACCTCAACAGAAAACTGAAGAGTAACGGCAGCAAGTGATTGAGTTCAGTAGTTCCTCATATAAAATTATTGACACTCAAGATATGGTAATATGGAGAAGACAAAATTGTTTGAAGCACGGACAGAAGCGGAAGCGACCCTTGTTTCAAAGAGAAGAGGATGGGTTATTCACATTTCATTTGATGGTCAGAGGTGAATTGAAAGCTAAGTGGTGGTAATTCTAAAAATCCCCCCGGGGAAAAATAGAGATGTCTCCTACGTTACCCGTAATATGTGGAAGTAGCGACGTAATTTCATAGAGTCATTCGGTCTGAATGCTACATGAAGAACATAAGCCAGATGACGAAACGGAGAGACCTAGGATGTATAAGATCATAACATGAGTGATTTGGCAGATTTGTATTCCTATATATCCACTCATGTGGTACTTCATCACACGATTCATATAAAATCCATCTGTCTAGATATCATCATATAATATATATATATACATCCGGAAAGCCGTATGCTTTGGAAGAAGCTTGTACGGTTTGGGAAGGGGTTTTTATTGATCAAAAAGAAAAATCTACTTCAACCCATATGCCCTTAGGCACGGCCGTACATAACATAGAAATCACGCTTGGAAAGGGTGGACAATTAACTAGAGCAGCAGGTGCTGTAGCGAAACTGATTGCAAAAGAGGGTAAATCGGTCACATTAAGATTTCCATCTGGGGAGGTCCGTTTGATATCCAAAAACTGCTCAGCAACAGTCGGACAAGTGGGTAATGTTGGGGCGAACCAGAAAAGTTTGGGTAGAGCCGGATCTAAGTGTTGGCTAGGTAGGCGTCCTGTAGTAAGAGGGGTAGTTATGAACCCTGTAGACCATCCCCACGGGGGTGGTGAAGGGAGGGCCCCGATTGGTAGAAAAAAACCCACAACCCCTTGGGGTTATCCTGCGCTTGGAAGAAGAAGTAGGAAAAGGAATAAATATAGTAATAGTTTTATTATTCGTCGCCGTAAATAGGAATATTCAAAATCAAATAAATATTGTTTTTTACTCGTCTTTTCAAAAAAAAAAGGGGGGGGAATAATAGGCCGTGACACGTTCACTAAAAAAAAATCCTTTTGTAGCTAATCATTTATTGGAAAAAATAAAGAAGCTTAACATGAGAGAGGAAAAAGAGATAATAGTAACTTGGTCCCGGGCATCTACCATTATACCCACAATGATCGGCAATACAATTGCCATTCATAATGGAAAGGCGCATTTACCTATTTATATAACGGATCGTATGGTGGGTCAAAAATTAGGAGAATTTGCACCTACTCTTACTTTCCAGGGACACGCGAGAAACGATACTAGATCTCTCCGTTAATAAAATAAAGTGAAATAGGGGCTCATCGTTCATTGGCGGGAGGCGAACCTTATCTTATGTCAAAGTGGAGAAAGTGGAAGAAGACCTTGAAAAAGCAGAAGATGAAGAGGAGCTCGAGTACACAAGTACAAGCTTTAGCTCAACGTATATGTATGTCTGCTCACAAAGCACGAAGAGTCATTGATCAGATTCGTGGGCATTCCTACGAGAAAACACTTATGTTACTGGAACTCATGCCTTATCGAGCATTTTATCCCATTTTTAAACTGGTTTATTCTGCAGCAGCAAATGCTAGTCACAATAAAAGTTTCAACGAAGCTGATTCAGTCATTAGTAAAGCCGAAGTCAATGGGGGTACTATCGTGAAAAAGTTAAAACCCAGGGCTAGAGGACGTAGTTATCCGATAGAAAGACCCGCCTGTCATATAATTATTGTATTGAAGGATAGCTCTAAAAAGAAAACAGATCAGGATATATTTTTAGAAACAAAAAATGTATGGAGAGATCCTATAATAGAAAGATATATAGAGAAGGAGAGAGAGAGAGAAAAAAAAGATGGGTCAAAAAATAAATCCACTTGGTTTCCGCCTTGGCGAAAACCAAAGTCATCGTTCCCTTTGGTTCGCACAACCAAAAAGTTATTACATAGGTCTCCAGGAAGATGAAAAAATACGGGATTGTATCAAGATATATGTACAAAAAAATATAAGAGTATCTTCAAGTTTCGAAGGAATTGGAATTGCACATATAGAGATTCAAAAAAAAATGGACTTGATCCAGGTCATAATCTATATTGGATTCCCAAATTTGTTAATAGAAGGCCAAACACGAGGAATCGAAGAATTGCAGATCAATGTACAAAAGGGGCTTCATTCTGTGAATCGGAGACTTAACATTGCTATTACAAGAGTTGCAAAACCTTATGGACAACCTAATATTCTTGCAGAATATATAGCTCTACAATTAAAGAATAGGGTTTCGTTTCGAAAGGCAATGAAAAAAGCTATTGAATTAACTGAACAAGCAGACACAAAAGGAATTCAAGTGGAAATTGCAGGGCGTATCGACGGAAAAGAAATTGCACGTGTCGAATGGATCAGAGAAGGTAGGGTTCCCCTCCAAACCATTCGAGCTAAAATTGATCATTGTTCCTATACAGTTCGAACTGCCTATGGGGCATTGGGCATCAAAATTTGGATATTTGTAGACGAGCAATAATGGACCCTTCCTTTGCTTGCCATTCTATTCAGTGATAGAACAAAAACTACAAACTATTCCTTTTCACTTCAATAAAAAAAAAAAAATGAAAAATGAGCAATTCTAATTCTATAAGGTTGAATAAAAATTCGATTGACCTTTTGGTGGAACTGCTATGCTTAGTGTGTGACTCGTTGGTTTTTTATTTAAAGTTGGGATTCAAAAAACAGACCAGCCCCTAACTAATAACTATAAGAACTAGTAACCAACTCATTGCTTTGTATTATCGAGATCCAAGGAAGCAGTCGCCATATGATGTATCGATCATATAGTTGTAGCAACTGAAATCTTTTTTTTTCCATAAAGGAAAAATCCATTTATAGGTTGGAAAGAAAAATAGAGGGATGTGGGTAACTGGAAGGGCGAGAGAAAGAGAGAAGGAGAATCTCCATGATATATGATTCCAATATGTATGGTCTATCAATCACATCATATCATAAAAGGCAGTGTGATAAAGCATCAATACTGATTCGTCCATAATTAGATGAATACGGTTCATAAGAAAAATACAAATAATAAAGAGCCCCGAGTCAATAGAGACTGAGGAGATTGGCTCGGGAACGAATTTAATTAGGAGCTCCATTGCATAGTTCAGGCCTAGCCATTAATGGAAAAGCTATGGGAACGACGAAACCTGTGACTGCGGAAGATTCTATTGAAAACGAATCCTAATGATTCATTGGGTGGGATGGCGGAATCAACCAGGAACCAATTAATTTCTTCTGATAGGTCATGGGTTCACCCTACGAATGAAGCAAATATGGAAAGAGTCAATATTCGCCCGCGAAACCATTATTGGATTGCAATATTTTGACAGATTCGGTAAAGGTCAAGGATTCATTTTCAAAAGAAAGGCATTATCCCATATAAATAAAATAGAAATATCCGTCTAGCCGTATATACTATATACTATACGGCTTCCCGTGTGACAGATTAAATATCAATAAATTCCATGATTCAGTGTATTATTCATTCAATAAATACATATACGTAATATTATTGAATCGTTTCATTCGCGAGGAGCTGGATGAGAAGAAACTCTCATGTCCGGTTCTGCAGTAGAGATGGGATTGAGAAACAACCATCAACTATAACCCCAAAAGAACCAGATTCCGTAAACAACATAGAGGAAGAATGAAGGGAATATCTTATCGAGGCAATCATATTTGTTTCGGCAGATACGCTCTTCAGGCACTTGAACCCGCTTGGATCACATCTAGACAAATAGAAGCAGGACGACGAGCAATGACACGATATGCACGCCGTGGTGGAAAAATATGGGTACGTATATTTCCCGACAAACCCGTTACAGTAAGACCTACCGAAACACGTATGGGTTCGGGGAAAGGATCTCCCGAATATTGGGTATCTGTCGTTAAACCCGGTCGAATACTTTATGAAATGGGCGGAGTATCAGAAACTGTAGCCAGAGCAGCTATTTCAATAGCTGCGTGCAAAATGCCTATACGAACTCAATTCATTATCGCGTGATAGGTATGTGAAGGGTATTTGTGATGAAAAATACAATCGCAGATTTTTGGATTTCTGGGCAGACAATATTTCTCTCTTTTTCCTTTGCCTTTTGCATTGAAAGAGCAGATTCAAAAAAAAAAATGATATGATTCAACCTCAGACCCATTTGAATGTAGCGGACAACAGCGGGGCTCGAGAATTGATGTGTATTCGAATCATAGGAGCTAGTAATCAACGATATGCTCATATTGGTGACGTTATTGTTGCTGTAATCAAAGAAGCAGTGCCCAATATGCCTCTCGAAAGATCAGAAGTGATCAGAGCTGTAATTGTACGTACATGTAAAGAACTCAAACGCGACAACGGTATGATAATACGATATGATGACAATGCAGCAGTTGTCATTGATCAAGAAGGAAATCCAAAAGGAACTCGAGTTTTTGGAGCGATCGCGCGGGAATTGAGACAGTTGAATTTCACTAAAATAGTCTCATTAGCTCCTGAAGTCTTATAAATACTAGTAGATGAGACCGTGATAGAGTATAGTCAGGTCTCTGAAATAGATCACGTTAGTAGATTGTGTCTCACGCATATACCTTTAATAATTCATAAATAAATAAGAAAAAATGAAAAAAAAAAAGGAACATGTTGATTATATCAAAACTGGAAGGCACCCATAATTTTAGTTCGTCATGGGTAGGGACACTATTGCCGATATAATAACTTCTATAAGAAATGCTAACATGGATAAAAAAGGAACGGTTCGAATAGCATCTACTAATATCGCCGAAAACATTGTTAAAATACTTCTACAAGAAGGGTTTATTGAAAATGTTAGGAAACATAGAGAAAACAACAAATATTTTTTGGTTTCAACCCTGCGACATAGAAGGAATAGGAAAGGAACATATAGAAATATTTTAAAGCGTATCAGTCGTCCCGGTCTACGAATCTATTCCAACCATCAACGAATTCCTAGGATTTTAGGTGGAATGGGGGTCGTAATTCTTTCTACTTCTCGAGGTATAATGACAGATCGAGAAGCTCGACTAGAAAGAATTGGGGGAGAAATTTTGTATTATATCTGGTGATCCTTCTGGTATCCGAATTTGATCCGTAACTTGCTATTTGGGAAAAAGAGAGGAAAGACGAATTGTCTACTATTACTCCTCCTCCATTAGTTGATACTTCAAGGGGGTTACCTGGAATGAAAGAACAAAAATTGATTCACGAAGGTTTAATTACTGAATCACTTCCCAATGGTATGTTCCGAGTTCGTTTAGACAATGAAGATCTGATTCTAGGTTATGTTTCGGGGAGGATCCGACGGAGTTTTATCCGGATACTACCAGGAGATAGAGTCAAAATCGAAGTAAGTCGTTATGATTCAACTAGGGGACGTATAATTTATAGACTTCGCAACAAAGAGTCGAATGATTAGGCGGCTTTTTATTTGAATTTAAACATTCCTTTCATGGGAATACAATTCGAGGTTCAAAATTTCAAGAGACTTATTTTCTTCCAAGGAGTATATTTGGAATTAAGGAATAACAAATATGAAAATAAGGGCTTCCATTCGTAAAATTTGTGAAAAATGTCGACTGATCCGTAGGCGGGGACGAATTATAGTAATTTGTTCCAATCCGAAACATAAACAGAGACAGGGGTAATCTTTCTAACAAGGGACTTTCTAAACGGTCCGATGTACAAATAAAGGATCTGTTTTGACATGAAATGGATATATCCGTATATCTCTGACTCATATTTATGAGATGATAAAATATGACAAAAGCTATACCAAGAATTGGTTCACGTAAGAATGGACGTAGAATACAAAAAGGAGTTATTCATGTTCAAGCGAGTTTCAACAATACCATTGTGACTGTTACAGATGTAATAGGTCGGGTGGTTTCTTGGTCCTCCGCTGGTACTTGTGGATTCAGAGGCACAAGAAGAGGGACACCATTTGCTGCTCAAACCGCAGCAGGAAATGCTATTCGTACGGCAGTGGATCAGGGTCTGCAACGAGCAGAAGTCATGATAAAAGGCCCTGGTCTCGGAAGAGATGCAGCATTACGAGCCATTCGTAGAAGTGGTATACTATTAAGTTTCGTACGTGACGTAACCCCTATGCCACATAATGGATGTAGGCCTCCTAAAAAAAGACGTGTGTAGAAATAAAAATGGAATGGATTGCAATAGAAATAAATGATTCAATGATCTGATCAAACAATAATATTAGTATGGTTCGAGAAGAAGTAGCAGTATCCACTCGAA